AAGCGGAATGCTGTATTTCCAGGATTGGATTTCATACTCGAATAAACCTCGTAATCGTAAGAAAGTAGGTTTTTTCACTATGGGCCTAGCAAAAGAAAAATTGAGATAGGTTTATATTGGGTTCCCCCCTTAAAAATCGGACGTGAAGGTTTCCTCTCATCCGGCTCAAGTAGTTACACCAAATAAGGAAGGGAGTTCTTTATTTTTTTACTTTGTTCAATAAAAAAAAAAGAAAACCCTACAAAGAGCTACTCCTTACTCAAGTTTCCAGCAAGGACCAACCTTTCATTAATTCATTTTTCTTTTGACTTTCACTTTCTGAATGACTTATTTACGACAAAATTGAAATGTGAAATTCTTGAGTAGTCTGCTTCCCTTCAAATGATGAATCCCCCCTTAAAGGAATACTTTTGGACTCGTAAGGGATTTACTTGTCTATATATTGTTTCGTTCCATTCGATCTTTTAGGTCCCTACTCACCTCGACGGTTATGTCATGATGTCCCTTGAAGCATATATGCGATAGATAGACTTCTGTAACCATGCCCTATTTGCTTTCTTGAACGGAATCTCTCTCTAAAAGAAATGGAATGGCTAATTCCACGAAAAAATCTTTTTTTTTCACGAGGTATAACTAGCAATTCCCATTTATCTGTTACGGGATCGACCATGGATCAACTCCCCTTTCATTTAGAGTATTGAATACACCCATAATTCTGAGCTTCATGTTACTCCTTCCAAGACACATGTCAGAGTCGGGGGCATCCCAATCAGATTGAATGGGATGACAGTTTATTAGTCTGAATCTGTAAAATGCAAATTTCGATCAAATCACACATCGCAGTATACTAGGCCTTCTAATTCCTTAAGGGGTTTATCTAAAAGATTCGCGATATAACTCGGAAGACGTTTCAAATACCACACGTGAGTTACCGGACATGCGAGTTTGATGTATCCCATTTGATATCTTCGTATCCGAGAATCAACAAATTCCACCCCGCATTCTTCACAAAATTTCGGGTCCTCTTTTTCGGCTCCAATCACTCGATAATTTCCACAAGCACAAATTCCACTTTTTATGGGTCCAGAGATTCTTTCACAAAACAATCCATCTTTTTCCGGTTTATTGGTTTTATAATGAAAAGTATAGGGTTTTGTCACCTCTCCAACTATCTCTCCATTGGGTAGGATTTTGTTGGCCCAAGCCTTTATTTGTTGAGGAGACACTGGTCCAATTCGAAGTTGTTGATGTTTATATCGGTCGATCATAGAATAGAAATTCTGATTCATTCAGATCAAACTTCCTTCCTATTAATCTGGAAGTTCTTCTCAGATACAAGGAAATGATTCAGTTCTAGAGCCAAAGATCGTAGTTCTCGAACGAGCAATCGAAAAGATTCTGGAGCATCCTCAGGGTTAGGTACTATTCCTCCAATGATCGTAGCACCAAGTAATTCTTGACGAGCTCTAATATGATCAGATTTATAAGTAAGCATCTCTTGTAAAATATGAGCAACACCAAACCCCTCTAGAGCCCAAACTTCCATTTCCCCTACTCGTTGTCCCCCTTGCTTGGCCCTTCCTCTAAGGGGTTGTTGTGTAACAAGTGCGTAATGTCCACTCGAACGCCCATGGATTTTATCATCAACTTGATGAATTAATTTTAGGATATAGGACTTGCCTATTAGAACAGGTTGTTCAAAAGGATCTCCTGTTCTTCCATCAAATATTCTGCTTTTTCCCGGATACTCGGGTTCAAATACCCATGGATTTTTTGTTTGCTTACTGGCTTCATATAATTCAGAAAAGACTAGTTTTCTTGAAGCCTCTTGCTCATATCTCTCATCAAAAGGTGCTATTCTATAATGTCTCTTTAGCAGATCCCCCGCTAACCCGAGCGAACATTCAAATATCTGCCCCACATTCATTCGTGAGGGTACCCCTAATGGGTTGAAGACCATATCAACAGGTGTTCCGTCTTGCAAGTAGGGCATATCTTGTCTAGACAAAATTTTAGAAATGATACCTTTATTCCCATGTCTTCCAGCTACTTTATCGCCCACTTTGATTTCACGTTTCTGTGAAATATATACACGAATTCTTTCTGGATTATAACTGGAACCCCCCTTTTTCTGGATCCATCTCACATCAATAACTCGGCCCCTTCCACCTATAGGTAGTTTTAGAGAAGTTTCTTTTGCAGTGGATACCTGAATGCCAAGTATGGCTCGTAATAATCTATCCTCTGGGGCATACGAGGATTCGTTTGCTGCTTGAGGGGTTAATTTACCTACTAAAATATCACCGGCTTCTATCCAAGATCCCAGCATCACAATTCCGTTTCTGTCTAAATTTCGGAGTAAATGAGCCTCTAAATGCGGTATTTCCTTAGTGATTCTTTCGGGACCTTGGCTTGTCACATGAGTCTGAATTTCATATTTCCGTATGTGAAAAGAAGTATAAATATCTTCATATACCAGACGTTCGCTAATTAGTACTGC